TTGCTAAGAGTAAAATTCGGGAAAAAGAATCCATTGTATGGGAAATCCTTCAGGAAGTTATGAGGGGACATCCTGTATTGCTGAATAGAGCACCTACTCTGCATAGATTAGGCATACAGGCATTCCAGCCCGTTTTAGTGGAGGGGCGTGCTATTTGCTTACATCCATTAGTTTGTAAGGGATTCAATGCAGATTTTGATGGGGATCAAATGGCTGTTCATGTCCCGTTATCTTTGGAGGCCCAAGCGGAAGCCCGTTTACTTATGTTTTCTCATATAAATCTTTTGTCTCCAGCTATTGGAGATCCCATTTCCGTACCAACCCAAGATATGCTTATGGGACTTTATGTATTAACTAGCGGAAATCGTCGAGGTATTTGTATAAATAGATATAGTCCAGGTAATCGCATAAAATATCAAACTAAGAGAAGTGATAATAATAGCTATGAGTATAGGAAAGAACCTTTTTTTTGTAATTCCTATGATGCAATTGGAGCTTATCGGAAGAAACAAATAAATTTAGATAGTCCTTTGTGGCTCCGGTGGCGACTAGATCAACGCGTTATTGCTTCAAGAGAAACTCCCATCGAAGTTCACTATGAATCTTTAGGTATTTATTATGAAATTTATGAACACTATCTAATAGTCAGAAGTATAAAAAAAAAAATTATTTTTCTATACATTCGAACTACTGTTGGTCATATTTCTCTTTATCGAGAAATTGACGAAGCCATACAGGGGTTTTCTCATGCCTGTTTCTATGGTACTACCTAACTAACAAAGGTAATTGTATAATACCGGTGCGAATTCAGGCCTCTCTGGTTCAGTTAGGATTATAGTTCCGAAAATTCTATGCGAATCAAGATCAAGAAAGGGAAGTTTTCCAATCACCGACCAAAATCTATTGTCGAATCCTACTCAACATAATATGGAGGTACTTATGGTAGAACGGGCCAATCTGGTCTTTCACAATAAATCGATAGACGGAACTGCCATGAAACGACTTATTAGTCGATTAATAGATCACTTCGGAATGGGATATACATCCCACATACTCGATCAAGTAAAAACACTGGGTTTCCAACAAGCTACCGCTACATCCATTTCATTAGGAATTGATGATCTTTTAACAATACCCTCGAAGAGATGGCTAGTTCAAGATGCTGAACAACAAAGTTTGATTTTAGAAAAACACCACCATTGTGGAAATGTACACGCGGTAGAAAAATTACGCCAATCCATCGAAATATGGTATGTTACAAGTGAATATTTGCGACAAGAAATGAATCTCAACTTTACTATGACCGACCCTTGTAATCCAGTTCATATTATGTCTTTTTCAGGAGCCAGAGGAAATGCATCCCAGGTACATCAATTAGTAGGTATGAGAGGGTTAATGTCGGATCCTCAAGGACAAATGATTGATTTACCCATTCAAAGCAATTTACGAGAAGGGCTCTCTTTAACAGAATATATCATTTCTTGCTACGGAGCCCGTAAAGGGGTTGTGGATACCGCTGTACGAACATCGGATGCTGGATATCTTACGCGTAGACTTGTTGAAGTAGTACAACACATTGTTGTACGACGAATAGATTGTGGCACCAGCCGCGGTATTTCTGTGAGTCCTCGGAATGGGATGGTGTCAGAAAGGATTCTTATTCAATCATTAATTGGTTGTGTATTAGCAGATGATGTATATATGGGTCCACGATGTATTGCTACTCGAAATCAAGATATTGGGATTGGGCTTGTAAATAGATTCATAACCCTTCGAGCACAACCAATATCTATTCGAACCCCCTTTACCTGTAAGAGTACATCTTGGATCTGTCGATTATGCTATGGGCGGAGTCCTACGCATGGCGACCTGGTTGAATTGGGAGAAGCTGTAGGTATTATTGCGGGTCAATCGATTGGAGAACCAGGTACTCAATTAACATTAAGAACTTTTCATACCGGCGGCGTATTCACGGGGGGTACTGCAGAACATGTGAGAGCACCTTGTAATGGAAAAATAAAATTCAATGAGGATTTGGTTCATCCGACACGTACCCGTCACGGGCATCCTGCCTTTCTATGTTCTATAGACTTGTATGTAATCATTGAGAGTGAAGATCTTATTCATAATGTCAATATTCCGCGAAAAAGTTTTCTTTTAGTTCAAAATGATCAATATGTAGAATCCGAACAAGTGATTGCTGAGATTCGCGCAGGAACGCCTACTTTTAATTTTAAAGAGAGGGTTCGAAAACATAGTTATTCAGATTCAGACGGAGAAATGCACTGGAGTACCGATGTGTATCATGCATCTGAATTTACATATGGGAATGTGCATCTATTACCAAAAACAAGTCATTTATGGGTATTATTAGGAGGTCCGTACAGATCCAGTCCAGTCTCCCTTTCGCTTCACAAAGATCAAGATCAACTGAACGTGCATTCTCGTTCTGTCAAGCGAAGTTATACTTCTAACCTCGCTGTAACTAAACACCGGCCGAGACACTACTTCTTTAGTTCGGATTTTTATTGTAATCTAATATATCCGGCCATTTTGCACGAGAATTCTAATTTATTGTCAAAGAGGCGCAGAAATGGATTTCTCATTTTACTCCAATCAATTCAAGGAGGCGAGACTAGACTAACGCCCCCTCCGGGTATCTCGCCTGAAATCCCCCTAAATGGTATTTTACATATAAATAGTATTTTTTCTTATTTCGATGATCCTAGATATAGAAGAAAGCGTTCTGGGATTACTAAATATGGATATGGGAATATCGAAATGTATTCAATCCTTAAAAAGGAAGATTTGATTGAGTATCGAGGAGTCAAGGAATTTATGCCAAAACACCAAACCCAAATGAAAGTGGATCTTTTTTTTTTCATTCCTGAGGAAGTGCATATCTTATCCGGATCTTCTTTCATAATGGTATGTAACAATAGTATCGTTGGAGTAGATACACAAATCACCTTAAATATAAGAAGCCGAGTAGGTGGGTTGGTACGAGTGGAGAGAAAAAAAAACAGAATTGAACTTAAAATATTTTCTGGAGATATCCATTTTCCTGTGGATACCGATAAAATATCCTGGTATAGCGGTGTTTTGATCCCACCAGGAAGGGGAAAGGGAAATTCCAAGGAATCCAAAAAATTGACAAATTGGATCTATGTCCAACGGATTACACCTAGCAAAAAAAAGTATTTTGTTTTGGTTCGACCTGTTGTTACATATGACATAATGGATGGCCCCAATTTAGCAGCAATTTTCCCTACTGATATCTTGCAAGAAAGTGATAATGTGCAACTTCGAGTTGTCAATTATATCCTTTCTGGAAAAGTCAACCAAAATAGAGGAATTTCGGATACAAGTATTCAATTAGTTCGGACTTGTTTAGTATTGAATTGGGAACAAGATAAAAAAAACTCTTCTAACGAAGAAGCCCGTGCTTCTTTTGTTGAAATAAGAACAAACGATTTGATTCGGCATTTCTTAAGAATCGATTTGGCAAAATCTCCTATTTCATATATCGGAAAAAGAAATGATTCCGCAGTTTCAGGATTACTATCGGATAATGGATCAGATTGCACCCATAGTAATCCGTTTTATTCCATTTATCCCAAGACAAGGATTCAACAATTCCTTAACCCACCCAATCAAGGAACTATTCATACGTTGTTGAATAGAAATAAGCAATTCCAACCATTGATAATTTTGCTATCATCCAAGTGTTCTCGAATGGGCCCGTCCAACCGAGTAAACTATCATAATGTAATAAAAGAATCCATTCAAAAAGATTTACTAATTGAAATTCGGGAGTCATTCGGATCTTTAGGATCGTCTCCTTCAATTGATAATTTTTATTTATTTTACCATTTAAAAACTCATAATCAGATCCTGTTAAAAAATTATTTCCAACTTGACAATTTAAAACAGACTTTTCAAGCAATAAAATATTATTCAATGGATGAAAGCGGTAGAATTTATACTACTGATCCAGGCAGTAACATTATTTTCAATCCATTCAATTTGAATTGGTATTTTATCCGTCACAGTTGTTGCGAAGAGACCTCTCTAATAATAAGTCTTGGACAGTTTATTTGTCAAAATGTGTGTATAGACAAAAACGGACCGCACCTAAAATCCGGTCAAGTTATATTTGTTCAAGGTGATTCTGTAATAATACGATCAGCTAAGCCTTATTTGGCTACCCCAGGAGCAACTGTTCATGGCCATTATGGGGAAATTTTTTACGAAGGAGACACATTAGTTACATTTATATATGAAAAATCGAGATCAGGTGATATAACGCAGGGTCTTCCAAAAGTGGAACAGGTGTTAGAAGTACGTTCGATTGATTCAATATCGATAAATCTCGAAAAGAGGATTGAAGGTTGGAACGAATGTATAACAAGAATTCTTGGCATTCCTTGGGGATTCTTGGTTGGTGCTGAGCTAACTATAGTGCAAAGTCGTATCTCTTTGGTTAATAAGATCCAAAAGGTTTATCGATCCCAGGGGGTGCAGATTCATAATAGGCATGTAGAGATTGTTGTACGTCAAATAACATCAAAAGTGTTGGTTTCAGAAGACGGAATGTCTAACGTTTTTTCACCCGGAGAACTAATTGGATTGTTGCGAGCCGAACGAGTGGGACGAGCTTTGGAAGAAACAATTTGTTACCGAGCCATCTTATTGGGAATAACAAGAGCATCCCTCAATACTCAAAGCTTCATATCAGAAGCGAGTTTTCAAGAAACTGCTCGAGTTTTAGCAAAAGCAGCTCTACGGGGACGTATCGATTGGTTGAAAGGTTTGAAAGAGAACGTTGTTTTGGGGGGGATGATACCTGGCGGGACCGGATTCAAAGGATTCGTGCATCCTTCAAAACAATATAACAAGATTCCTTTGGAAACAAAAAAAAAGAATCGATTTGATGGAGAAATGAGAGACATTTTGTTTTACCAAAGAAAATTCTTTGATTATCCCCCTTCAAAGGATTTCCACGATACACCAGAACAATCATTTATCGGATTTCATGATTGCTAAGAAAGGATTCATTCCTTGCACTACTTTCTTTGATTTGGTGCAGTCATTTGATTTAATAATAAAAAGAGAAATGTCTAGAAAAGAATAGAATGACTTGGGTCGTGGCTCTACGTCCAATCATAGGGTAGAGTAGAAGGTTCCATCGGAACAATCTTTTATTTGAGTTCAGGGTTCCTCGTCTCTTAAAAAAAGGGGGGTGTGGGGAGAAATGATAAGAAGATATTGGAACATCAATTTAGAACAGATGATGGGGGCAGGGGTTCATTTTGGTCATGGTACTCGGAAATGGAATCCTAAAATGGGACCATATATCTCTGCAAAGCGTAAGGGTATTCATATTACAAATCTAACGCGAACTGCTCGTTTTTTATCAGAAGCTTGTGATTTGGTTTTTGAGGCAGCAAGTAGAGGAAAACAATTCTTAATTGTTGGTACCAAAAATAAAGCAGCTGATTCAGTAGCCTGGGCTGCAATACGGGCTCGGTGTCATTATGTTAATAAAAAATGGCTCGGCGGTATGTTAACGAATTGGTCTACTACAGAAACGAGACTTCATACGTTCAGGGACTTGAGAATGGAACAAAAAACAGGGAGACTTAGCCGTCTTCCAAAAAGAGATGCAGCCGTGTTCAAAAGACAATTATCTCGTTTGCAAACATATCTGGGCGGGATTAAATATATGACAGGTTTACCCGATATTGTAATCATCGTCGATCAGCACGAAGAATATACGGCTCTACGAGAATGTATCGCTTTGGGAATTCCAACAATTTGTTTAATCGATACAAATTGTGATCCCAATCTAGCAGATATCTCGATTCCAGCGAATGATGATGCTATATCTTCAATCCGATTAATTCTTAACAAATTAGTATTCGCAATTTGTGAGGGGCATTTTAGTTATATAAGAAATCCTTGATTAATAATAAGTCGATTGCTATTTCTGAATTTTTAAAAACAAACCGAATAAGAGTAACCGGGATATTATGTGATTACTTAGTATTCAAAATAGTAATCTTAGAATAGTAATCTTAGTTGGTATTCAAAATATCGGATTCAAGTAGGCAAAGAGATGGTTGAATCAAAAAAATTCAAGGTCAATTTTTTAATTTTAGGGGGTAAAATATGAATTTTCTAGTAAACACACTAACACTAAAAGGCTTGTACGATGTATCGGGTGTGGAAGTAGGCCAACATTTCTATTGGCAAATAGGTAGTTTCCAAGTCCATGGCCAAGTGCTTATGACTTCTTGGATTGTAATTGCTATCTTATTAGGTTCGGCTACTATAGCTGTTCGCAACCCACAAACCATTCCGAGTGGGAGTCAAAATTTCTTCGAATATGTTCTTGAATTTATTCGAGATGTTAGTAAAACTCAAATTGGAGAAGAATATGGTCCGTGGGTTCCTTTTATTGGAACTATGTTTCTATTTATTTTTGTTTCTAATTGGTCAGGAGCTCTTTTACCTTGGAAAGTCATACAATTACCTCATGGAGAGTTAGCTGCACCTACGAATGATATAAATACTACCGTTGCTTTGGCTTTACTCACGTCAGTGGCATATTTCTATGCGGGTCTTACAAAAAAAGGATTGGGGTATTTCGGGAAGTATATTCAACCAACTCCAATCCTTTTACCGATTAACATCTTAGAAGATTTCACAAAACCTTTATCGCTTAGTTTTCGACTTTTCGGGAATATCTTAGCTGATGAATTAGTCGTTGTTGTTCTTGTTTCTTTAGTCCCTTTGGTGGTTCCTATACCTGTTATGTTCCTTGGATTATTTACAAGTGGTATTCAAGCTCTTATTTTTGCAACCCTAGCCGCGGCTTATATAGGGGAATCCATGGAAGGCCATCATTGAAAAAGTCTTGTTGTTTTTTTCAAAACAATAAATAACAACAGGCGTTTGGTTCAAAATAATTTACTTAAGGAATATATAACTACGTCATATACGATAGAAAGGGGTAGCAAAACCAAAAAAAGTACGATATTAGATAGTAGGATATTATAGAGTTGCAAAAAAAAGGGAAAGAGACAAAAAAAAATGATCTTTTTCCTAAAGTTATCTTCCGTCCACTTATTAGCATACCCCCCTCAACGAATATTCTATTTATACCCCATTATTCTATTATTTTATTTCAACTAATTGAAATAAAATATAAGAATGCTTGGAGTATATGTCTAGGACATGTGATTCAAAAAAAAGGAGAAAAGAGCGGATGATTTTGACTAATCTATTTGTGTAGTTAGATTGGATCTGTTGAAATAATGATAAACAAAAGGGAAGAGGGAAAATAATTTACAAAAAGGAAATAAAAAGTTGGTTCGAGGGAGGTAGTTATATGGAATTTTAATAGCTAAAAAAAAGTCAACTCTTAGAGATATTTCGAAAATTGATTCTCAAATCCTATCCTATTGAATCGAAGATAAACAGTTGGTTTACGTTATGGAAGAAAGACAGGTATATGTGATATTACATATTGACTGGGTATATATTAATTAAAGATAGATTCCTTTGACCCTACCCCTCTTATTTTCAGCAATAGAATAGAAGTCCTTTACTTTCCGTTTACTTGTTACTGTGAATTGAATGAAAAAACCGATGAAATTACAAAAAAGATGGAAGAATTCAAATACCAGTTCGGAACCAATAAACGGAAGAGCGAAAGTTGTATGGATTCCAAAAGACTCTTCTGATAGAAACTCAAAAGGAGATATCGAAGTAGTTCTGATGATTCACTAATACTATTATTTCAACTAGAAGTTCTTAATTACTTCTATTGGATTGGATGAATCCTACAACGTAATCGTAATAATTAAGTCATAATTCGTTGGGTGGTTGTATCATTAACTATTTCTTTTTTTGGTACGAGGAACTTATCATGAATCCACTTATTTCTGCCGCTTCTGTTATTGCTGCTGGGTTGGCTGTAGGACTTGCTTCTATTGGACCGGGGGTTGGTCAAGGGACTGCTGCGGGTCAAGCTGTAGAGGGTATCGCGAGACAGCCTGAGGCGGAGGGCAAAATACGAGGTACTCTATTGCTTAGTCTAGCTTTTATGGAAGCTTTAACAATTTATGGACTGGTTGTAGCATTGGCCCTTTTGTTTGCGAACCCTTTTGTTTAATATTAGAAATACAAAATATATATTTATTGCCTTGGACTTGTCGTTTGATTTTTCAAATTATATCAAGATTTCATTCGTAGAATTATGTCGTCGTTGACAAAAGAAAATAACCTGCGGGAAGGTTGGATTTGCGGGTGAGGAATTAGTATCCCGCCTCGCTTTCACCCTTCCCGTTCCTACTCCAAAAGAAATTAAGTCTTGAAACGGGGGGATAGTTCACATAAATAAAATCCATTTCACAATTTCCCAATAGAAACAGAACAAGAAAGGAAAAAAGAGGTGCGAAGTGATACAAAAATGACTCTAGTCAATTTTTTAGTCGATCTAGTTAGTCTATCCATACGAGGAGATGATATGAAAAATGTAACCGATTCTTTCCTTTCTTGGGGCTACTGGCCATCCGCCGGGAGTTTCGGGTTTAATACCGATATTTTATCAACAAATCTAATAAATCTAAGTGTAGTGCTTGGTGTATTGATCTTTTTTGGGAAGGGAGTGTGTGCGAGTTGTTTATTTCAGGAATCGGCGGGATACAACCAGCTGTACCCTTTTTGTTCTAACTAGGAAATAAAAGAAAGGTGCACGATTGCGCGAATTACTTCGGACTAAATATAAAAAATTTATGTTTTATGGAAGAAACATAGCATTTCGTGATTCAATTCATTGGTAAAACCTACCTTGATTCTCTAGCAACCAATAACACGGGACCTTTAATATAATATGGTTAAAACAAACTCTTTGAAGTCTAGATGCAGCATGGTACTCTTTCTACCAATATGTTAATATAGAGGTGGTTCAAAATGAATATTTTATCGATAGATAACACTCCTATTGATAGATGATAAAACGATTTGAACGACTTATTTGTAACTTATTGTAAAAGAGGGCAAAATGCCCCCTTTTATTTTATTCAATGCTGAAGTGACGACCTATGTGTTATGTATAAGTAATAAAATTTTTTTGGATTTTCATAAACAAAAGAAACAACTTTGTTGACAATTACATATACATATTTTTTGTCAGAAGAGTCCTCTAAATCTTTTTATCCGGTGCTAGTTTATATATTTTTTTTGAATATGAACAAAAAAGAGGGGACAGGCTCATTACATTATACATTATATTATATAAAAAGATATGAGAATCATTACTAATTTCTAAGTAATTGAGCGTGAGAGCCAAATGAATTGAAAGATTCATGTTTGGTTCGGGAAGGGGTTATGGAAGTTATGACATGTATGTAAATATAATCTACTTTCATTAAGTGATTTATTAGATAATCGGAAACAGAGGATCCTGAATACTATTCGAAATTCAGAAGAACTGCGTGGAGGGGCCATTGAACAGTTGAAAAAAGTACGGGCTCGCTTACAGAAAGTTCAACTGGAAGCAGATCAGTTTCGAGTGAATGGATACTCTGAGATAGAAAAAGAAAAGTTGAATTTAATTAATTCAAGTTATAAGACTCTAGAACAATTAGAAAATTACAAAAATGAAACTATTCAGTTTGAACAGCAAAGAGTGATTAATCAAGTCCGACAACGGGTTTTTCAACAAGCCTTACGGGGAGCTCTAGGAACTCTGAATAGTTGTTTGAACAGCGAGTTACATTTACGTACTATTAGTGCAAATATTAACATGTTGGGGTCAATAAAAGAAAAAGAAAAGAAATAAGTAATTAGTCTTTAGCCTACAGGTATTATTTTTAAGAAAACTAATAATTAAAAAATATTCATGGTAACCATTCGAGCTGACGAAATTAGTAATATTATCCGTGAGCGGATTGAACAGTATAATAGAGAAGTAAAGGTTGTAAATACAGGG